TGGATATAGTAAATCTCGCTTGGGCTGCTTTAATGGTAGTCTTTACGTTTTCCCTTTCACTAGTAGTATGGGGAAGGAGTGGACTCTAGAAGTACTACTAATTGAGTTTAGGAACTAAACAGTATCACTTTTTTTTATAGATCGTTCGGCAAAGTCGGCAAAGTTTTTTTTATTTAAAATTTCACTATTTCAATTTAAAATTTTATTTTTAAATTGAAATAGAAATGAAAAATATCTTCATTTCGAAATTCTCTTGGATTTTAGTTGAGTAATGTATTCTATGAATAATAAATATATATGAAGAATACTCTTTCAATCAAAGAAATATTTCAATTATTTCCGTGTTCGTATTTTGAAAGTAAAAAAAGTAAAAGGAATACAAATGGTAGGAAATTTATTCCAACTGAATTCTTCATAAATTTTCTATTTCGATGAACTGACTCTTACCAAAGTTAGATATGGACCATGAGGAAGAACGGAACGTTATTTTTTTTTTTGTTTACCTCTTTACTGTTCAAAGATCAAAGAGAAAACAATTCGGTTATTCCATTACGTGGATACACATTGGGAAACAACATAGTAGTTGTCCAACGAGATACTGCACATCCTAAAATATTGTCTTGGGCGAGTCACATATTGCGCCGCTTGTTTTAGTTTTACTATTTTAGAAATTTTATTTATGTTTTGCTTGTTTTATTGAACCCATTTCATATCATGGTTCAAACGTTAAAAGTCGACGGGTTTTACTAATCCTTTTCGAAATCGGAAGAAGTTCCCATGGATCATTTGTCAACTCCTCAATCAATGACTTCTTCGATCGGGATTCATATTGAAAATAATCAGAAATCTAGGAATTCTAATCGTAAAAGTCGCTTTCGATTATTTCAAATTAATTTAATTGAAATCAACACAAATTAAATACAAATAGATAAAGCAAAGAAATAGAATTGGGATACTATATAATATACATTATCACTATATATATTATATATACGTAATTAAATCGATTTCTATATATATAGAAAAGGAATATGATGATACTATTGTAGATTGATCTATATTAATCTATATTAAATTAACCCGCATTACAATACAACTTTATACACTACAATAACAATACTAGATAGTATGGTAGAAAGAAATATCTGAATCTTTCTACCATACTATCGTATCTCATAGAATCCGACTGATTCTAGTCTGCCCATTTCATTTAAGACGCGAAATTTTTATCCTTTTCTTCTCTGCAATTATTGATAAGAAATAAAAAATCAAGTTTAATTCAAATTAATCACCTTGGCTGACTGTTTTTACGTATATTATAAGTAAAAAAGCAGTAGGAACTAGAATAAACAGTGCAGTAGCAATAAATGCGAGAATATTTACTTCCATAATCTCATTGTTTAATTTTTCTTTAATTCGCAATAACTCGGGAGTTAATCCCATAGAGATAATAAATCTTTCGCCTGGAAATTCAATGGGATGCATTACATCTCGATGATATCGAATCGGATCAATATCATGAATAACAATATCGGAGCTATCAAATCGATTCATCGTCAAGAATTGAATAGTATAACATAGGACAATCTTTTATCCATACTGAACTCAAAATTTGATTCCCGATACAATCAATAATTCCTTTATTTATTTATCATTCTTTTCCATTCTTTCTTTTCTATAACCTACCGCCCTCTTTGTACAATTATCTGATGAAGTATCATCTAACCGCCTTTCCACTTACCATTGGTTCTAAACAAACCCCAACAAACAATAGAAGCTCAATGAAAAAAAAGGAAGGAGCTAAGTTATAAACTCCTTTTTTTAATGATCCAATCTTCTTGGAAAACAAAAGAAGTATGATAAAGACGAGTACAAATTCCGGTATAAAAAAATCGAATATTCCATCAAATTAACTATTTTTTTATATATTTATATATAAATTTAAAAAGTTTGTTCTTTCAAGGAAAAACCCTTATAAAATAAAATAAAAAAAAAAAAAAAAAAATAGCATTACCTCGCTAATAAAAAAGTGATCCTTGTTTGATCTTTATTTTTTGAATATCCTCTTTCATTGGATTAGTAATGGGGCGCATATATCAAAAGCTCAATGCGAAATTTGAATGAGATAGATTATTTCAAATTAGTAAAATTTGAAATTGAGGTTACACAAAATAGGGCCCGAAAAGGATATACTTTTATTTTAATCTTAAAAAAAAAGTATTCTATACTATTCTATACACAGTAACTATGTTCAATTTATTTTATATTGTACAAATTCCATTTATGTATGTACTCCCGGGAAACATACAATACTCTACTCTATTTCATATTTCACAGATCGGGAGTAATTGAAAAAGCCAGACCCAGTACGGTATCCCGTGGAATCCTGAATCTGATGCTAATAATATAATAATTGTACTAATCCACATATGCCTCTCTCCCATCAATCGAATCGGTACTAGTCGAAGAAATGGAAATTCCCCCATTTGGTTGATGATAA